AAGAGATCCGAGTGAATGGAAAGGAAAAAACAAAGGATGAATTCCATTTTCACTTTCAAGAGACATGCTATAAAAATAGACCTGTTTATGAAACTTTTTATCTGAATGGGAATCAAGAAAATTCGCAGTTAGAAATATTGATAGATAAAAAAAATAAAGATCTCTTCTGGTTTGAAAAACCGCTTGGAACTATTCTTTTCGACTATAAACGCTGGAATCGACCATTTAGATATATCAAAAATGATAATATTGAGAATGCTGTAAGAAAAGAAATGTCACAATATTTTTTTTATCCATGTATAAGTGATGGAAAAGAAAGAATATCTTTTACGTCGCTACCCAGTTTATCAACTTTTTTTGAAATGATAGAAAGAAAAATATCCCTATTCACTACACAAAAATTATGCTCGGAAAAATTATCTAATTATTGGTATTACAATAATAAAGAACAAAAGCAAAAGATAAGTAACGAGTTAAGAAAGAGAGTTGAAACTATGGATAAGGAATCTACTGATTTTAGAAAAGAAAGTAATAAATTAGTAAAAATATCAATACATAAAATAAATACAATAAAAGATAAGAAGAAATGCGACCTCCTCCTACATATTTAATCCCTTCGGCTCCAAAGAAATTCGCAAGACCAACTCCATTAATAATTCCCTCAATTACTCGTTTATCAAAAAAATCAACTATTTCCCCGAATCTTCTTACTCCTTTTGTTAAAGATATTGCGTACAAAGCATCTATATAACCACGGTTATAACACCAATAATAGATGATATTTATCATTTTGTCCCGAAAAATTCTCGTAGGACCTTTTTTAGCAAGCGAATTGAGGAAGTTCAAATCTTGTAAAGATGAATAGAGAGGCTTATATAAAGAACATGCTATAAATATTCCGAAATAAGCTATTCCGACTGAAAAAGTTACATTTGTGAAAAATTCATACCAATCCAGAGAATTATTTACATTGTGATGCAAAAGGTTTAAAGACGGAGTTAATAGTTTAGATAATATATCCAAATGGATTCCTTCTTGATTGAATTGATTAAAAGGAATTCCTATACCTCCAATAAACAAAGTCAATAGTACCAAAACAAGGATGGGAAATAACATAGTATTATCTGATTCGTGGGGGTAAGAAAAAAGATTTTTAATGCGAAAATGATTAATACTAATAAAAGTAAAAGGCCGTACACTATTTATTACACTGCCATTAATTTTATATATTTTCCGCGAAAAAAAAGAAGCCCCTTCATTAGTATTCATTTCATTAGTATTCATTTCATCATTATTCATTTTGACTAAAAAAATTTTTTGAAACATTTTTTCTTCTTCTTTACCCCATAAAGATATTTCATAGAATGAGCTATTTGTTTTGCTGCTGTAATTGTGAAAATAAACATTGAAATGTCCTTCAAAAGTAAGTAAATAAACTCGAAACATATAAAACGCAGTTAATCCTGCTGTGAAATAAGCTAGTATCGCAAAAATAGGCGAATACAACCAACTATCATTAAGAATCTCATCTTTTGACCAAAAACAGGCGAGAGGGGGAATACCACAAAGCGAAAGGGTTCCTACTAAAAAAGCCGTTCTTGTAATTGGAACATGTTTTATTAAACCCCCCATAAGACTCATATTTTGGCTCTTATCGGGAGAATAACCAACAATAGCTTCCATTGAATGGATAATAGATCCCGATCCTAAAAATAACAATGCTTTTGAATAGGCATGAGTAATCAAATGAAATAAAGCAGCTCGATGCGACCCCATACCTAGAGCTAACATCATATAACCTAATTGAGACATTGTAGAATAGGCTAAACTTTTCTTAATATCTTTTTGAGCAAGAGCTAAAGTAGCTCCTAATAGTATTGTTATTATACCTATCAAAGTTATTAGATTCATTATGTAAGGTATAATTACGAAGAGAGGAAGAAGTCTAGCTACAAGAAAAACTCCAGCGGCTACCATAGTAGCAGCATGTATGAGAGCCGAAATAGGAGTAGGGCCTTCCATGGCATCCGGTAACCATATATGCAGGGGAAATTGGGCGGATTTAGCAATAGCGCCAGAAAATAATAGAAAGGTACACAAAATAACAAATAAAAGATTAACGTGATTGTTATTGTTAGAAATCATATTGAATTTGAATATTTCGAACAAATCCCGAAATTCGAAACTGCCCGTTATCCAATAAAGACCTAAAATTCCTAATAATAAACCAAAATCCCCTACACGATTAGTTACAAATGCTTTTTGACAAGCATTTGATGCAATAGGTCGTGTAAACCAAAACCCTATTAATAGATAAGAACACATTCCAACCAATTCCCAAAAAATATAAATTTGTATCAAATTCGAGCTAGTAACCAACCCCAACATTGAAGTATTGAAAAAACTCATATAAGCAAAAAATCTCAAATAGCCTTGATCATGAAACATATAATTGTCACTATAAATAAGAACCAGAATTCCAATCGTACTAATTAATATTGACAAAATAGAAGTAAGTGAGTCAATAAATAATCCAAACTCTAAAGAAAAATCATTATTGATAGTCCAAGACCATACATATTGATAGATAGAACTGCTATTTATTTGTTGAAGAGAAAGATCGACTGAAAAAATCATAACTATACTTAAGACTAAAACACTCGGAAAAGCCCATATACGACGAAGTTTTTTTGTTGCCTCCGGAAAAAGCAAAAGTCCACCTCCTATTAAGAAAGGAGCGGGCAGTGTAATAAAAGGTATGATCCATGAATATTGATATGTATGTTCCATAAAAAATCTTCTTTTTTATTCTTTCTTGTTTCTGATTCATCAACTATTTTCTATTTTTTAAGAAGTCAGTCAAAAACTAATACTAATAATATTTATAATATAATAAATAATAAAGATATCGAAAATTTACATACAATTCTCGAAATTTCTATTCTTAATTTTTAGTGAAAAATATTTTCAAAATACTTCACATATTCAAATCCAAAAGTTAGAATCGTTCAAATGCTATGATGATCCTATTAGTGACAAAAATAGTTATTAAAAAAAATGAAAATTTCTATTATTTTCGATGGCCAAATTTGATATATATAGACAAAGGATAAAGAATTCTATCAGCATATCAAAATCAAAATAAAATAGTGAATAAAAAAAATCAAAATGATTTTTTTTATTCAGAAGTAGTAACTAGTTCCTTTTGCAAATGATTTTGTCATTTCCATTATAGTTAGAGAAAATATTAGGTTATTGGATTGACACTTTTACTTTATCTAGACATAGGATAAAAAAAGTCACTAAAATGTTTTTCCATAGGATGTCTTTTAGATAATTCTATTTAATAAATTCATTAGTAGTTTCATTCGAATTTGAAAATAGAATTTCTAAATTAGGTACACTTTTTTGACTAATTACTAAAAAAATATTTCCCATTTAATTTAATATTTAGGTAGCTAACAATGTGTTAATTTTGAATGATCTAAAATGAAAAATTCAAATAGATCGTTTGTGCTGAAAAATTTCTCAAGTCAATTACGTAAGATTTTTTTACGTTAGGGAACATAGAATGCAAACCTGTTTTTCTTAGAGGGTATGCGCAAAGCAATAGATAATTGAATGTCAAAATCTTAATAAAAATTTCTCTATAGAATGAAAATCTAATAATTACGATAACATTTCCGGAAATACATTAAATTAAATATTAAATGTCATACTGAAATTGTAATCCAAAAAAAAACACGATCATTAAGTCAACGAAAATTGACAAACTAAATTGAAATAAAGATCCTTAACATAAGGATAAATATCCTTAGTGGTACGGTCAAAATCCTTCTTTTAATTGAATTTACTTAAAGAAATTTGAATTTATTATTCATTAACTGCAGTGTTTCTTAAAACACTAGTGCATTGCGTTGGTTCTTTCAAACTCGACAATTAAATAAAAATTGGTTAATATGATTTTGAGGAAGCCGCTATGGTGAAATCGGTAGACACGCTGCTCTTAGGAAGCAGTGCTAGAGCATCTCGGTTCGAGTCCGAGTGGCGGCATAATATGTTTTCATTTTCAAAAACATAGAATAAGTTCTATAATGAATTGAATTTCTGATTGAAATTCAAAAAATTGAGGGAATTTCCCTCTTTTTCTTTTATTTTAAATTTAAAAATTATTATGATATTTTCGACTTTAGAACATATATTAACTCATATATCTTTTTCGGTCGTTTCGATTGTAATTATAATTCATTTTATAAGTTTCTTAGTCGATGAATTTGTAGGACTATCCGATTCATCCGACAAGGGCATGATAACTACTTTTTTCTGTATAACAGGCGTATTAGTTACTCGTTGGATTTATTCGGGTCATTTACCAGTAAGTAATTTATATGAATCTTTGATTTTTCTTTCATGGGGTTTTTCTATTATTCATATAATTCCGTATTTTAAAAAACATAAAAATTATTTAAGCTCAATAATCGCCCCCAGTACTTTTTTTACCCAAGGCTTTACTACTTCAGGGCTTTTAACTAACATGCATCAATCCGAAATCTTAATACCTGCTCTTCAATCCCAATGGTTAATGATGCACGTAAGTATGATGATATTGAGCTATGCAGCTCTTTTATGTGGATCATTATTAGCAGTAGCACTTTTAGTCATTAGATTTCGAAAAGTCATAAGATTTTTTAATAAAAGGAATAGTTTATTAATTAATTTATTTCCCTTTGATCAGATCCAATACACGACGCAAAAATCCAATAAAAAATCCAATTTTTTAAAAAATAATTCCTTTGTTCCTTCTCGGAATTATTATAAGTTTCAATTGATTCAACAATTAGATCATTGGGGTTATCGTATGATTAGTATAGGATTTATCTTTTTAACCATAGGAATTCTTTCAGGAGCAGTCTGGGCCAATGAAGCATGGGGATCATATTGGAATTGGGACCCAAAGGAAACTTGGGCAGTTATTACTTGGACCATATTTGCGAGTTATTTCCATATTCGAAAAAATTTTGAATCCTTTAATTCCGCAATTGTCGCTTCTATTGGTTTTCTTATAATTTGGATATGCTATTTTGGGGTTAATTTATTAGGAATAGGACTACATAGTTATGGTTCATTGCCATTACCATCGAATTGAGAAGAAGGGAAGGTGTCTTAACATCCGTAGGCTAGCATATATAGAAGAAGAAGCTTCCAGTAAATACAGTAAATATTTGAGAACCTTTTGAATCAAGTAATAGAGTGATTCAAAAGGTTCTCACAAATGCCAAAGATATAAAGATATGTAGTTACAATTCATTTTTTTTTTTTCAATTTGTAAAATTGAAAATTAACAGAAGAAAGAAGTGTTTTTGCATTGTATAACGATTTTCTATTTTGAAAATCATGCAATTGCGTTTACATTTTATTTTGAAACATTTTTTGATTTTGAAATTACCTAGAAAAATAGGTCAACATGATAGTTTCGACTTTCTCAACTGATAGTGAGAAAATAAAATCCGGGTAAATACCAATACTTATTACAGGCAGAAGGATCGAAATGGAAACAAATAATTCCCGCGGCCCAGAATCAAAACAATAAGAGTTTAGGCCATTAAATAACTTGTATCCATAGAACATCTGACGTAACATTGATAATAAATAAAGAGGAGTTAATAGCATTCCAACTGCCATTACAAAAGAAATTATTATTTTTGACATTAAAAGATATTTTTCTGTGGTAAGTATCCCCAAAAAGACTATCAATTCCGAAAAAAAACCACTCATGCCCGGTAATGCAAGGGAAGCTAGTGATAAGATATTGAATAGTGTGAATATTTTTGGCATTGGAGTAGCCATTCCGCCCATTTCGTCAAGATAAACAAGACGTATTCTATCATAACTTGTTCCGGCCAAGAAAAAAAGTGCAGCGCCAATAAATCCATGTGATATTATTTGTAAAATGGCCCCATTGAGTCCCATATCACTTATAGAGTAAATTCCTATAATTATGAAACCCATATGAGATACAGAAGAATAGGCTATTCTTTTTTTTAAATTTCGCTGACCAGAAGATGTTGAAGCTGCATAGATTATTTGCATTGCACCTACTATTATTAACCAAGGGGAAAATATAGAATGGGCGTGGGGTAACAATTCCATATTGATTCGAACTAATCCGTACGCTCCCATTTTTAATAAGATTCCGGCTAAAAGCATACAAGTACTGTAATGTGCTTCTCCGTGGGTGTCCGGTAACCATGTATGTAAGGGTATAATCGGCGATTTGACAGCAAAAGCAACAAGAAATCCAATATAGAATAATATTTCTAGGACCGCGGGATATGGTTGATTGGCTGATGTTTCAAAATTGAATGTTGGTTCATTGGAACCATATAAAGCAATACCCAAGGCTCCCATTAATAAAAAAACGGAGCTTCCTGCAGTATACAAAATAAACTTTGTAGCTGAATATAGACGTTTCTTTCCCCCCCACATGGATAAAAGTAGATAAACGGGAATTAATTCTAATTCCCACATGATGAAAAAAAGTAAAAGATCTTGAGAAGAAAATAATCCTATTTGACCACTATACATTGCTAACATCAGAAAATAGAATAAGCGAGAATCCCGGGTAACTGGCCGAGCCGCTAAAGTAGCTAAAGTAGTGATAAATCCGGTCAAAAAAATAGGTCCTAAAGAGATCCCATCTATTCCCAATCTCCAGTAAAAATTCAAAAAATTGATCCATTTAGAACTCTCTGTTAATTGTATTAATGGATCATCCAATTTGAAATAATACGAAAATATATAAGTCATTAAAAGGAGCTCTAAAATAGAAATACTTATAGCATACCAGCGAATTACCTTATTACCTCTATGAGGTAAAAAGAAAATTAAAAAACCCGCAGATATCGGGAAAACTACAAATAATGTTAACCAAGGAAAAGAATTCGTGGTAAATACAAGATACGCTTGGACCACAAAAACCCGTGCCCTATAAATTAACAATTTATAGGGCACGGGTTTTTGTCGGTAAACAACAAATCAAATCTATTCAAGTGGATTTTTATAGAAAAGATCAATAAGCTAGACCCATACTTCGAGTTGTTTCATGCCATAAATAAACTCGAACACTCAAGAAATCCGTCGGACAAGCGGATTCACATCTCTTACAACCAACACAATCCTCCGTTCGTGGAGCAGAAGCAATTTGTTTCGCTTTACATCCGTCCCACGGTATCATTTCTAATACATCTGTAGGACAAGCTCGGACACATTGAGTACACCCTATACATGTATCATAAATCTTTACTGAATGTGACATTGGATCTATAAATTTTTTTTGAACGTCATAAATTTTCAATCTAGTCAATGTATAACTGAATCATATATTTAGATACCAGATGAATCAATGATTTACCAGAAATTTTCTTTTCAAAATTCCGATTCCAAATCAATTCATGAAAGAACTAAGATACTTTAATTTCTTACGTTTTCATAAACATGTTTGATATCTTACATATCATGTATGCCAATTTGAGTTAATGAATATTCCATTTTTTAAGATTACTTATTCAACAAATTAGATTGATTGATACGGATGGATTTTCTGTTACGATAAATTGACGAAACAATAGCCAGCCCGATAGCCGCTTCAGCTGCTGCAATAGCTATAACAAAAATGGAAAAAATATTTCCTTTTAATTGTCGACTATCAAAAAAATCAGAAAATGTTACAAAATTGATATTAACAGCATTCAAAATAAGTTCAAGGCACATAAGGGCCCTAACCATATTTCGACTCGTGATCAATCCATAGATACCGATAGAAAATAAATAGGCACTCAAAACAAGTACATGTTCGAGCATCATCGACCAACTCCTTATTACAAATTTCGCTTCTTTATTTCAACAGGAACAATAATTCAACATTAAGAGATTGGATTGACTAGAATAAGAATATTACAAAGATTGAATAAAAAAAAAAAAAAAAGATACTGTAAAAAATACTGTAATAAATCAAATAATAAAATTTATAGATGAATAATCTTCAAATAGAAGCAAATCCAATTGAAGTAAAATAGATGTGATAAGATAGAACAAAGGTGAATTTTGATTATGGTTTCAAATTATAAGATTTTTTACCGACGAGCCATTGCAATGGCGCCTATCAAAGCAAGTAAAAGAATTATTGAAATAAATTCAAATGGAAGAAAAAAATCTGTTGATAAATTAATTCCAAGTTGTTGACCATTACTTATCAAATCTTGCTCTATAATTTGATTTTTTCTTGTAGTCCAAATAATCCCGTACCATGATGTATCTGGAATAATAGTAATTAGTGAAACAAAAATACTTGTACAAACTAAGGAGGTAATCCCATCTCTAACAGTCCACAGATGAAAATCATTGTAATATTCTGAATCATTCAGGAACATCACAGCAAATAAAATTAAAACATTTATAGCTCCCACATAAATAAGGAGTTGTGTAGCAGCTACAAAATGGGCGTTTGATAAAATATAGAATAAGGATATACAAACAAGAACGAATCCTAATGAAAAGGCCGAATAAATTGGGTTAGTAAGGAATACCACCCCTAGCCCTCCTAATATAAGACCTAATCCGAGAAAAACGGAAAGAAAATCATGTATTGGTCCCGGCAAATCCATTGTATGTAAAATTAGAGATAAAAAAATCGAATTGTTTTCTCATGACCTTCTTGATCCGACCAGGAAAAACTCTTTTATTATTATTTTTATATTTTAGAAAAGGTTCCTAATTGAATTAAATCCTACCAGGTATAGTATAGTATAAATTACTGCAGATATAGTTATTAAACTAATCTCATTCTTTCTTTAAAAAATAGAATTCGATATTTCCAATTTCGAAATAATTATGGAGCGAATTACAGATATATTAAAAAAATCTATTTTTAGAATAGAATGGATTTTCCATCTAAATGAAAACATGAGGTGATTTTTACTAATTAAATTAATAAAATAGAAATGTTTGGAATTTGTAAATAAATTGACTACGCAAAATAAAAGAAACCCCATTCCATTTTCTATTTTATTCCGTTAAATTAAAACTCAATCTTCAAATTGGAAAGTCTTTTTTTTTTTTTTGAGGCGAATTCAAATTTTTTTGATGGTGGGATCGTCAATTACTGACATCGGTAAACGACCTAAAGCAATTTGATTATAATTCAATTCGTGACGATCATAAGTAGAAAGCTCGTATTCTTCAGTCATTGATAAACAATTTGTTGGGCAATACTCAATGCAGTTCCCGCAAAATATACAGATTCCAAAATCAATACTGTAATTAAGTAAGCGTTTTTTTCGAATCTCAGTTTCCAATTTCCAATCAACAACAGGGAGATCTATAGGACATACACGAACACATACCTCACAAGCAATGCATTTATCAAATTCAAAATGGATTCGACCACGAAAACGTTCTGATGTGATTAATTTTTCATAAGGATATTGAATAGTTATAGGTAAACGATTTGCGTGGGATAAAGTAATAATGAAACTTTGACCAATATACCTTGTAGCTCGTACGCTTTGTTGACCATAATTTATAAAACCAGTTACCATAGGGAACATAGGGTGAAAATCTATGGATAATTTGATATTTATTTCTTTCTCTTTTTGAGACAAGTAGTAACTAGAAAAAAAAAAAGATTGTTTTAGAGTGAAAGTAATTGGAAAGAAGTTGTTAATACTAAATTACCAAGAGATATAGGTAAAAGAAATTTCCATCCAAGATTTAATAGTTGATCCATTCTTAGTCTAGGTAAAGTCCATCTTATTGTGATAGAAATGAACAAGAACAAATAACTTTTAACTAATGTAATAAAGATCCCCATTATTGTTCCACAGACTCCATTTACTTTAGTTAGCTCAAAAAATTCAGGAAGCAATGGAATAGAGATATTCCAACCACCCAAGTAAAGAACTGTTACAAATAATGACGAAACTAATAAGTTTAGATAGGAAGCAACATAAAATAAACCAAATTTAATACCCGAATATTCGGTTTGATAACCTGCTACTAATTCTTCTTCTGCTTCTGGTAAATCAAAGGGCAATCTCTCACATTCCGCTAAGGAAGAAATTAAAAAAATGATAAACCCTATAGGTTGACGCCAAAAATTCCACCCCCAAAAACCATATTTTGATTGTGCTTCAACTATATCAACTGTACTTGAACTGTTAGATAATCCTAGTCGGCGATAACATCACTGTTCTCACGCTAGTACAGAACCGTACATGAGATTTTCACCTCATACGGCTCCTCTAAGGCGATAAAAAATCTAAAGGTCCGATGGTATTATTTATCTTGCTATATTGCTATATTTGTAGGATAAATAGGATCAAAATTTATCGGACAGTTTCAAATTCGACCAATGAAATTCTGTCTGTTAGAATTATAATACTAAACAAACTTCTGAATTTATCTTATCCTTTAAGAATTTTCATTTTTCTTTCTTGAGTAATAGCTGAAATTTTTCAATAAAATACTATTTATAAAAAGTCCAACTATTCTTTGGTAAAAATATCAATAGATATTTCAACTTATCCTTTTTAATCACGAAAATGAATTAGACATTCTACTAGTTTAGCAATATGACACAAATTTCTAATTAAATAATTAAAATAGAAAAAAGAGATTTTAATTATTTAATTAGTAATTAGAAATTTCTATTTTTTTTTTGTTCCTCTTCTTCGTTCGGAAAAAAGGGGGCTTAGCCTAAATTCGAATAAATAAAGTAAAGGATTCTTTCGTTCCTGATAGTCATTTTTTTATTGGTAAGTAGGAAAAAGCTCTGGATCGGAATCATGAGGAGTACTACCTGATCATTTCTACCAAATTAAAGCCTCAATTTATATTCTTTTTTTCATATTAGGAGAAATATCCTTTTCTTTTGGATAATTTCAATAATCTCTATTACGAATCCTTTGTGTATCTTTGTGTTTCTACCCATCCGCCCATTTATCCTCAATCACTCGTAACATTATGGCAATAGATGAAATATAAATGATAGTAAATAGGAAAAACTGCCTCCGGTTTATCTTTTGAGCCCGCTTCAAGCTAGGATAAATATAAATAATCAACCAATCTTGGGACAAACTATGTTATCTTTTGATTTCTGCTTTACTCTTGTACATAGGAAACGAGTCTCAATTTGTTTACTGCCAATTTTGAAGCTGTTTTCTTTCACTCATATAACTATCCAATTCAGTTCATTACGGAAAATGATTAATAAAAAATAGAAAATATCTATTCAATTCATTTCACTTTTTTTTGTAACAAAAAAAAGAAAGAATAGGGAAAACTTTCTGTTTCAACGAATCGCACGTAGAGATATGGATAATACACAGAGAGTTAATGGTATTTCATAACTAATTGATTGAGCAGCAGCTCGTAGACCACCTAAAAAGGAATATTTATTGTTTGATCCATACCCTGACATAAGAAGGCCAATAGGGGCAATACTTGAAATGGCAATCCATAAAAAAACACCAATAGTTAGATCAGCTAAAACAAGGTGATAGCTAAAAGGAATTACGGAATAGCTTAATAGAGTTGATATGACTGCTATGGCTGGTCCAAGACTGAATAAACGAGTATCTCCTCGAGACGGAAAAAGATTCTCTTTAAAAAGTAATTTTGTCCCGTCCGCTAGCGCTTGAAGAACTCCAAAAGGACCGGCATACTCAGGTCCAATACGTTGTTGCACCCCTGCAGATATTTCTCTTTCTAACCACACAATTACTAGTACACCTATCGTGATTCCCAATATCAGAATAAAAATAGGGAAAAGCATCCATAGAATTCCATAGATCTCGTTTAAAGATTCCAATCTCAATCTAGAAAAAGAATTAATTTCTATTATATCAATTATGTCTGTTATATTCATTATCATTTCAACGATCAACTTCCCCCATAATGATATCTATACTCCCTAGGATTGTCATAATATCGGCCAATTTCATTCTTTTAACTAATTGAGGAAGAATTTGTAAATTGATAAAACCCGGCGATCGAATTTTCCACCTCCAAGGAAAACCGCTACGATCCCCTATCAGAAAAATTCCCAATTCACCCTTTGGGGCTTCGACTCTTACATAAAGTTCTTGTTTTGGTAATTCAAAAGTAGGAGAAGCTTTTTTACTAATGAATCGGTATTCAAAATCATTCCATTCTGGATCCCTTTGTCTATCAAATAATCGGGTTTCTAGATTTTCATAGGGCCCCCCTGGAATTCCTTCCATAGCCTGTTGAATAATTTTTATTGATTCCGTCATTTCGCCAATTCGGACTAAATAACGAGCTAATGAATCTCCTTCTTTTTGCCACTGAACTTCCCAATCAAATTCATCGTAACACTCATAATGATCAACCTTACGAAGATCCCATTGTACTCCAGAAGCTCGTAGCATTGGTCCTGATAAACCCCAATTTATTGCTTCCTCTGTACCAACAATACCTACCCCTTCAACTCGTTCTAAAAAAATGGGATTTTTCGTAATAAGTTTTTGATATTCAGCAATTCCCGTTAAAAAATAATCACAGAAATCCAAACATTTATCTATCCAACCATAAGGTAGATCAACCGCTACTCCTCCGATACGAAAAAAATTATGCATCATTCTCATACCAGTGGCAGCTTCGAATAAATCATATACTAACTCTCTTTCTCTAAAAATATAAAAAAAAGGAGTCTGGGCACCAATATCTGCCATAAAGGGACCAAGCCATAACAGATGAGAAGCTATACGACTCAACTCTAACATAATTACTCTGATATAGCTGGCTCTTTTAGGTACTTGAATATTTCCCAACTGTTCTGGTCCGTTTACTGTTATTGCTTCTGTGAACATAGTTGCTAAATAATCCCAACGTGTCACATAAGGTAAATATTGTATAATTGTTCGGTTTTCCGCAATTTTTTCCATTCCTCTGTGTAAATAACCTAATATGGGTTCACAGTCAACAACATCTTCACCGTCTAGAGTAACAATTAGTCGAAGAACACCATGCATTGATGGGTGGTGGGGGCCCATATTGACTATCATAAGGCGTTCTCTCGTGTCTGGTACATTCATAAGGGGTTCCTCGATTCATTGTTTCGCGAATTATTGAAAATGAAAAGAAGTTTATCAAAATTCAAGATGTAATAAATCAACTACTAAAAAATTCTTCAATTTAAGGGATTTTTGACTCCCGAATATCCAATTTGCCAATTAATTCTTTATAACCTACTCTATTTTTTTTTAACAAATAAGACAGAAGTCGTTGCCGTTTTCCTAGAATTTTCCGTAAACCCCGCTGAGATAAATAGTCTTTTCTATGTAATTCCAAATGTGAAGTAAGTCTTTTTATTTTATTAGTAAAATTCACTATTTGAAATTCAACCGATCCCCTCTTTTCTTCTTTTTTTTCTTGTGAAATAACTGAAATGAATAAATTTTTGACCATAAAATACAACTCCTCCGCTTTTTAATATTTTTATGGATCAGTAATTATAATGGTAGGTTAGTTTAATTAATTAGTATTATTAATTAGTGTAATTCAATATATATAATAATTTTCACAAAGTTAGGAATTCCTAACTTTGTGAAATAAAATTGACCATTAATCAATCCAATTTTTGGACTTGCCTATATAGATATAGAAAATATAAAAAGATGATTTCTTCGTTTACAATACAAAAGAGAAAAAATGAAAATTATTTCTACAATTCTAAAATTACAATTTCAAATTTCAAGTAAAAAAATACCATTAATTCTTTTGTTGCTCGAATTTCCATCTGATGGATTTACATGTATCAGCATAAAATGGAAAACAATGCATTTTCTACTTTCTTGTTTTCATATATTTTTCATTTTTCATATAGTAAACTAAAGAAGATATGTTCTGGGAATGGAAAAAAGGTCCTCACTGAAGTTTTAACGGGGGATAGATATATATCCTTACCATATTGAACCGACTGCCATTATTGGTATCAAACCAATAACGATTCATACACGCTAAATCTTCCAATCGATAATTGGCCCAAAGAAAAAGTTTTAATTTAATTAGTTTATTTTTATTTCTATCAAATCTATCAAAATGTTTGCTTTTACTCAGGATGTAATTACCCTTTTTTATCGCACTATTATACAAAATTTCTTTATTTTTGTGAATATCATTTTTCTTTTTCGAATTAAAAGAAATTCGAATTCTCAATGCTCTACGACTTTTTGGGGATAAAATATTTTCAGGAAGAAGTAAATCATAATCCTTTTTTTTCCCATTGTCAGTTTGAGTTGTTGGATGGTTTTCAATAGATTCGATCAAATATTTTTTATCGACATAGCTTTTTTCTCTGTATCTTTTGGAAATTTCTTGTTTGCTCTTATGAATCAATAAAATCACTGCGGTGTTATACAAAAGAAATTGTCCATTATTTTTTACGGACAAACGCACAGGTTCGATAATCAATATTCCTTTTTTCATCAATTCTGTAAGAGTTAAATTCTTATGAATCATCAGAATATCCAGACTCATTTCCCCTCTTTGAATAGAGGAGAGAATAATTTCTCGTGGATTTGTCAGTCTAAGAAGAAAACAATATACTTTGATATTATTGATTATTTTTTGATTGAAAGAATCATCCCATCTTAATTGAAAACGCAAATATCTTTTTAGAAAGAAATCAAGCTCCGCTTCCGTATTACTTTTGTATTTTTTTTTCTTTCTACGTTTTTTCATTTCGGATCCTACATAATCTTCTGCAACATCTTTTTCTTGATTTTCGCGAACTGATCCAAAATTGACTTGGCCCTCAGATTCTTTTTTTGTCGGGTTTTGATTCTCTAATTCAATAGATTTTTTTTTATTTGATGATATAAAAAGATTGCGATTTTTCTTTTCATTTATTTTGTCATTTTCACAAACATTTTCATCTAAATGAAAATTGAAAAGAAGTGATTTTGTTGGTATTACCCAGGGCTTTATATTATATGTGTTGAAAAGTATCAACAATTTTTGAAAGAACCAAAGTTCAAAATTGCATATAGGACGATTTAGTATTTCTTCATTCATTCTCATCCAATCAAAAAGGTTTTTTTTTGTATTGGATGAATTGACTTCTTTATTTTGAATAATTGTAAGAAAAAAAAGATTTTTCTTATCAACTTTATCAATTATTTGATATTTATTAGTCCCAGTATTGGCATTTTTATTGTCGTTACTTCCGGTGGTATGGATCCAGGATTCAATATCGACCTTCTTTCTAAGACAAAAATGGAGAATTCTCCAATCAAAATATTTTCTATCTGATCTTTTTTCGCTATTGTGAATATCATCTTCGAGTATATAATTATTTAGAGGGATATTGACTATTTTGCTTTTACCTGTCTGGTTATTATAAAAAAGCTTTTTATTTATTTTGAATGGTAATTTTTGTAATGATGACCTAGAACTATATGAATCTTTCTTATTGTCATAAGTAATGGATTTCGATGATAAAACATTATATTCATAATATTTTTTCAAATTATCTTTGTAATTTGATAATGAGTCTGGTTCAAAATCGTTTTTTTTTTCAATTAATTGTTCTTTTTCATAGGAATTCCATTTGTTTAAATTTTGATTTTGAATCATATGGTGTTGATTGATTTGATTTCGCCACTTTTGTGGCATTAATTTAGACCATTTTATCTTCCCTAAATCATATTTATATTGATAATGACTCCTTAACAACCAGTTTTTCCATTGATTTGGTACAGAATTTTGACGGTTTTTATCTTTTAATTCGGAATGAAATAAACCCTGGGTCAAAAAAAAATTTTGGATTTCTTTTTTAATAAAAAGAAATCCCCTTTGATATTGAACAGCAGATCTTAACTTATAAAAGTTAAAAATTTGTGTTTGTGATAATTTGTAAAATACATATGCTTGCGACAAAGAGGATAGGTTACAAAAAAGTTGGGAATTCTTAGTAAGAAGACTAATATTACTATTATTTAATGATTTTTTTATAAGTGAAATAAACTTAATTGTATTTTGATTTGTTTTCTCAATTCTTTTGTGATTTCCTTCATTATTATTTTTATTAAAGATTTTTCTTCTTGATTTAAGCAAAAGCTGGGTATTGATCCTCGGACTATTCATGATACCTAGAACGATGTCTATGTATATCCTTTCCATCCAAATTTTTATAAAAAACTTTGATTTACGAACCAATCGAGTATTTCTTTTTTTTAATATCTGCGAAATATTTTTTGATAATTTTAATTGTAATTTTTTACTATTATAACTTATTTTGTTAGCAGTAGTATTTCTCTCTAATATTAGAAATCTTTTTTTATTGTCTTTTGTAATTTTTTCTATTTGGTTTTGAATTTTGCTTGTTCTAAGAGTCAGATCTTTCATTTTTTTTTCGATCAATGAATAATTTGTACAATTCCTAGATCGAATTGGGGTAGAAAATTTATGAATCATCCAATTATTTATTACCAAATCTTTTTCTTTTTGAGTTTCAGGCAATTCATCTACTTCTCTAAATCTAAATAATAGAATTGGATTTATTTTTGAAAATTTGTTTATTATTTCTTTTATAAATAGAATCCTTTTGATGATCCAATTTTTTTTTTCTTTTGATAAATTTAGAACGAGTTTTCTTCTTTCCTCTAAAATTTTTAGAACTAGAAAACTGTTTTTTTTCAACTTTCTAAGTTTTTTTTCGAATTTTGTAACGAGGGGTTCGAAAAGTGAAAGTCCTCCTTTTGGAGACCCAAAGGGCAGTTCACTTTCCATTCCCCAAACTGTTAAAAAGCAGAAATCATTTTTTTGCTTTTTCTTTTTCATTGGTTCTTTAGCAGGGGATTTTCGATTAGATCTATGCCACGGTTTTAGACGAAAAGGAAATAGAATTTTAATTTGAATACCGTCTGTTAACCAGTTTTTCGGAAATTCTGTTTCTGATAATTGCACTCCATTATAAGTACATTTAACATGCATTTCTCTATTCCAATCTTGAAAATCCTCCGACCATTCGGGAAATTGAAATAATAACATGCGGATGCTATTTTTAGCTATTATTAATGAAGGTAATAGAATATATTTTCTAAGAATTGATTGAGTTACTAAAACACAACCCCTTATTACTTGAGCAAATAAAATGCTATCCCAGGCTTCCGCTATTTCTATTCGGTCTTTTTCTTCTCTGTTTTCTTCTTTTCGTTTGTCTTTTTTTTTTTTCTCACTTTCTTTTGTTTTTTCTTTAGTAGAATTCGAAATTGTTAATTCTTTTTTTTTACACATTTGATGTATAAACAGTATTTTCATTATTTCAGAAATATCAAAAGAAAAAAAAAGAAATTTTTCGAGTCTGTCCAAAAAAAGGGGGGAATGCGCATTTGTTTGAAACAGTTCCAAAATAATTGTTTTTCGTCGTTGCGCTCGTATAGAACCTTTTATGATATCTCGACGAAAGTCCGATTGTTGC